CCTTTCATAAGTGGGGACAAAATGAAACGACCATAATAAAGACGCTTACTGTCTACTCTTGACTCAACACACTTCCACTGTATTGTTCGAGTGGATCCTGCTACTTCCTCTCGAACCATACTATACTAGTATTATTATTTGATCATTGAATCATTTATTTCTCTTGAAATCGGTTTAATTCTTATCTCTACACACGTCTTTTTTTAGGAGGTCGACATCCATTATGTGGCATAGGTGTTACATCACGTACAAAACTTAATAGTATACCACTTCTACGAATGGCTCGTAATGCTGCATCTCGTCCGAGACCGGGACCCTTTATCATCACTTCTGCTCGTTGCAGACCCTGATCAACTACTGTACGAATAGCATTTACTGCTGCGGCTTGAGCAGCATAGGGTGTTCCTCTTCTTGTGCCTTTGAATCCAGAAGTACCAGCAGAGGCCCAAGAAACCACCCGACCTCGTACATCTGTAACAGTTATAATAGTATTGTTGAAACTTGCTTGAACATGAATAACTCCTTTTGGTATTCGACGTCCATTTTTACGTGAACCAATACGCCCATTCCTACGTGAACCAATTTTTGGTATAGCTTTTGTCATATTTTATCATCTCATAAATATGAGTCAGAAATATACAGAAAGAAAAGAGACGGAGATATCCATTTCATATTAAAACATATCCTTTTTATTTTTATATGGGTACTTCTTTTATAAAGTCAATTTTATAAAGTCAAGTTCTTTTTTAGAAGAATTACCCTTGTCTCTGTTTATGTTTCGGATTGGAACAAATCACTATAATTCGTCCGCGCCTACGAATCAGTCGGCATTTTTCACAAATTTTACGAACGGAAGCTCTTATTTTCATATTTATTATTCCTTACCTTAATTCTGAATTTCCTTCTTGGAAGAAAAAAAGTCTCTTGAATTTTTTAACTTCTAATTGTATCCTCATGAAAAGAATGTTTAAAAAAATAACCTAATCGTTCGAATCTTTGTTGCGAAGTCTATAAATTATACGTCCCCTGGTTGAATCATAACGACTTACTTCAATTTTTACTCTATCCCCCGGTAGTATCCGTATAAAACTGCGCCGGATCCTCCCTGAAACATATCCTAGAATTAGATCTTCATTATCTAAACGGACCCGGAACATACCGTTGGGAAGTGATTCAGTAATTAAACCTTCATGAATCAATTTTTGTTCTTTCATTCCAGGTAACCTCCTTGAAGTATCAACTAATGGAGGAAGAGTTATATAACTTACTTTTCCTCTCTATTTTACAAATAGGAAGTTAGAGATAAAATTCGGATACTAGAAAGGGAGGATTACCATATACAAAACAACATTTCTCCTCCAATTCTTTCTAGTCGTGCTTCTCGATCTGTCATTATACCTCGAGACGTAGAAAGAATTACAATTCCCATTCCGCCTAAAATCTTAGGAATTCGTTGATAGTTGGAATAAATTCGTAAGCCCGGTCGGCTGATACGCTTTAAAACGGTTCTAGTTCTATATATTCTTTTTCCATTCTTTCTATGTCGCAGAGTTGAAACCAAGAAATATTTGTTACTTTCCTGATGTTTCCGAACGTTTTCAATAAAACCTTCTCGTAGAAGTATTTTTACAATGTTTTCGGTGATATTTGTAGATGCTATTCGAACCGTTCTTTTTGTATCCATATCAGCATTTCTTATAGAAGTTATTAGATCGGAAATAGTGTCCCTACTCATGACGAACTATAATTATAGGTTCCTCCTAATTTTGAGCTAATCACCATGTTTCCTTTTTTCTTTGTTTGAATTTGGAATTAATTATTATAAAGTATATACGTGAACCACAATCTACTAATTTGATCTATTTCAGATACCCTACTATATCATAGTCTCATCTACTAGTCTTTATAAGACTTCAGGAGCTAATGAAACTATTTTAGTAAAATTCAACTGTCTCAATTCCCGGGCGATCGCCCCAAAAACTCGAGTTCCTTTTGGATTTCCTTCTTGATCAATGACAACTGCAGCATTGTCATCATATCGTATTATGATACCGTTTTCACGTTTGAGTTCTTTACATGTACGTACAATTACAGCTCTAATTACTTCTGATCTTTCTAAAGGCATATTGGGAACTGCTTCTTTGATGACAGCAACAATAACATCACCAATATGAGCATATTGTTGATTACCAGCTCCTATGATTCGAATACACATCAATTTTCGAGCGCCGCTGTTATCCGCTACATTCAAAAGGGTCTGAGGTTGAATCATATCATTTTTATTTCAATCTGTTATTTCAATGCAAAAGGGTGAAAGAAAAAAAGAAATATTGTCCGTCCAGAAATAAATAAACTTGCGGTTGTTTTTTCATCCTCAATACCCCTTTTTGTGTAGTTCTACATCTCTATCCTGAAATAAGAAATTGAGTTCGTATAGGCATTTTGCGCGCAGCTATTGCGATAGCTGCTCTAGCTACAGTTTCTGATACTCCACCCATTTCATAAAGTATTCGACCCGGTTTAACAACGGATACCCAATATTCGGGGGATCCTTTACCCGAACCCATACGTGTTTCCGCAGGTCTTAGTGTAATAGGTTTGTCGGGAAATATACGTACCCATATTTTTCCACCTCGACGCGCATATCGTGTCATTGCCCTTCGTCCTGCTTCTATTTGTCTAGCTGTGATCCAAGCGGGTTCAAGTGCCTGAAGAGCGTATCTGCCAAAACTAATATGATTGCCTCGACAAGATATTCCCTTCATTCTTCCTCTATGTTGTTTACGAAATCTGGTTCTTTTGGGGTTATAGTCGATGGTTGTTTCTTAATTCCATCTCTACTGCAGAACCGGACATGAGAATTTCTTCTCATCCAGCTCCTCGCGAATGAAAGGATTCAAATTCAATAATGTTACAGAAGATTATAGATACACATTAATAGATAATACACTAAGTACTAAGTAATGGTTTTTATTGATATGTAATTTGTTACATAGGAAGATGTAGGTAGAAGATATACAATATAGCTAACCATGTGTCTATTTATGTATATTTATACAGAATGTAATGCTTCTGTTTTTTATAACGAATCTTTTCCTTGTTTTTATCTCTCTCGAATTATGCCAAAATAGTGTAATCCACTAAATAGAGGTTTCGCGGGCGAATATTTACTCTTTCCTGTTTCATTCGTAGGTTTAAACCATGACCTCTCAGAATAAATCAAATTTTTATTGGTTCGTTCCGCCATCCCACCCAATGAATTATTAGGATTCATTTTCAATAGAATCCTATGCAGTCACAGGTTTTGTCGTTCCCATAGCTTCTCCATTAATGGGTAGGTCCGACCTCTGCAATGGAGCGTTCCAGAAAATTCGTTCCCGAGTCAATTTCCTTAGTTTTTATTAACCCGAGGCTCTTTATTATTTCGAATTTTATTCTATATATTAATATGAAATATTAATATTTAATAATTAATAATATTGAATTCTTAATATTTGCATTTTGATATTTCGAATTAGTAATTCGAATTACTAATTATTCAGTATTGATGCTTTCTCACACTGCCTTTTATGACATGATTCATAGACCATACATATTGGAATCCTATATCATTGATATTTTTGTTCTTTCTTTCTATCATCCTTCCATTTATCCACATCCCTTTATTTTTGCTTCACAATCCATAATAAGATTTTTTTTATAGACAAAATATCAGTTGCTACAACTATATGTTTCACGCATTCATATAGTGACTGCTTTGGGGGATCGCGATAATACGAAGCAATAAGTTGGTTATTAGTTAATATTATATAATTACTAAGTTTTTAGTAGGAATTAGTAGAAATCTTTCCTTTTTGAATTCCAACTTTAAACTCTACAGAAAAAACTAACGAGTCACACACTAAGCATAGCAATTATACCAAATGGAAAATCTAATTTTTATTCAACCTTATAGAATTAGAATGGCTCATTTTTTTTATTTAACGGAAAAAGAATGAAAAAGTTTGTCATTTTTTGTTCGATCACTGGCCCTAATGGGAAGACAAGGTAAATTAGTCTTCGTCTACGAATATCCAAATTTTTATGCCTAATACTCCATAGATAGTTCGAGTTGTATAGGAACAATGATCAATTTTAGCGCGAATTGTTTGTAGGGGAACTCTACCCTCTCTGATCCATTCGACACGGGCAATTTCTTTTCCGTCGATACGACCCGCAATTTGTACTTGAATTCCTTTTGTATCCGTTTGTTCAGTTAATTCAATAGCTTTTTTCATTGCCTTTCGAAACGCAACTCTATTTTTTAATTGTAAAGCTATATATTCTGCAAGAATATTAGGTTGTGCATAAGGTTTTTCAACTCTTGTGATAGCAATGTTGAGTCTTCGGTTTACAGAATGAAACTCCTTTTGTACATTTATCTGCAATTCTTCGATTCCTCGTGTTTGTCCCTCTATTAATAAATTTGGGAATCCAATATAGATTATGACCTGGATCAAATCTATTTTTTTTTTTATTTCTATACGTGCAATTCCTTCGAAACCTGAGGATATTCTCCTATTCTTTTGTACATAGTTCTTGATACAATTCCGTATTTTTTCATCTTCCTGTAGACCCGCGGAATAATTTTTTGGTTGTGCGAACCAAAAGGCATGATGACCTTGGGTTGTACCAAGTCTGAAACCAAGTGGATTTATTTTTTGTCCCATATTTTTCTATTTTATTATTTTTTCATCCATATTTTTTGAATATGAATCTAAATTTTAGATGGATCTAAAAATGATTTCGATTTTTCTTTTAATACAATTGTTATATGACACCTGGGTCTTTTTATCGGATAACTACGTCCTCTCGCTCGGGGTCTTAATTTTTTAACAATAGTACTCTTATTGACTTCGGCTTTACTAATGAATGAATCAGCTTCGTTCAAACCCATGTTATGATTAGCATTTGCTGCTGCAGAATAAACCAATTTTAAAATGGGATAAGATGCTCGATAA